ACTCTTAAGCCTGAGATCTTGAGCTTCGACCTTTCCCTTCTGGTCTAATCGCAAAAGAATAGGAATCGCTTTCATTTCATCTCCGCGTCTTTCGCCTTACAGCCTTCAATTAATTGCCAACATTGGTTACCTCCCATAAGCTAGGGTTGCAGGAGTGTAGGCGGGATTCTTCTAAGGTTCTAAGGAAAGGAAGGTAGATAGAATGAGTCTTTCTTAGGAATCTCTAGGTTGCTCATCCATAGCAAGAATGAGATCCTTACTTTAACCTCATAACTTGGGATGAAGTCTGAATAAGACTTACTCCTTATCTTATGGCTTACAGGTGCTCCCAAGCTAGATAGAGATTCTCGTCTCTAGAGAGAGTCCTTTGATTCAAAGACTGAATGCGCTCTATGCAGCCTATGATAGAATGCTCTACTAAGGCAGTAAGGAAGATGCACGATCAGACAGCCCTAGCTAACTCAATCCCAAACCGAAGGAGAGGTTCGGGCACTAAATAAGACCAAAGGGAGAACCCAGTCAATAAGCAAAGAAAGAAAACAAAGCGAAGATCTCTTACATAAGAATAAAGTATTGCATCAGAAAGCTTAAATTCTTTGATCCGCGAACATCAAAGGCTGCGGTATCTTATCGAACCGATGACCGAATGGATTGGAGAAAGAAGAAAAAAAGCACTAGGCATTAGACTTTCCAACGGAAGACTTTCTGGCAGCAGAAGATTAGGAGACAGCAGATGTGGTATCATCTACATCATCCGATTCCGTAGCAGAACCTGATCTTGGAATTGCTCGTGGTAAGCATATGATTTTCCCTCCTATCAGAAATGGAATTCATCAGTATGGCTCCCGCTATTCCGTTAGAAAGACCGGCGCTTGGTGCCATTCCCGTATCCTAAAATATGGATGAATGGTATCTTAACCCAATTGAATTAAAATTCCCGAGGTGATTCAATCCTATGGTAACTTATCGAAGGTATCTTATAACTCGACCGATAAAGAGAGGGAACTAGCTCCCCTGGACCGCCATCAAAAAGGAGTACCCCTTTAAATAAAGTAAAAGAGTGTGCTAACGCATAAAATACCTGCTGGATTTCGACAAATACTTTGACTACAGGGTCAACGGGGGATTGGGACGAAGAGACTGCCTGGAAGTGAACTGGAAAGAGGATATAATCAAACAGGAAATCTCCAGCTTTTCCAGGAGGAGTCAGAATAGTAGTTACCCTGGGAAGAAAGACTCATCTATTCTTCTATCCTAGCGTGCTCTAACCATAAAGGATATGATCAACATCCAACTACCGAGCTATAAGAATAGAGCTACTAGCAGCTAGGCTACATTCCCATCTAGCTACTATAGCTAATAGAAAAGGCAGACCGACGCTTAGTATGGATGGCAGACTACCTTCTTACTTTCCCTCTGAGATAGCGATAGCCCGAAGTAACGAATCCGAATGCCTATCTCCAGCCGAATTCGTTTCATAAGACTTATCGGAAGAAGCAATTGGATAAGAATCATACGCTGAATGAGCAGACGAATCGACCGAGGAAAGAGATGCTTACACACTAGAACAGAACCTAACTCTACTTCTTTTTTTCTTTCTCCTGCTGCTATCCTCTCAACAGGTCAGTCAATATCAGTAGTGGAGGAAGAAGAGTAGTCCCCTGGTCATCAGTTAGTAGTTGAATAATCCTAGTAGTGGCCCTCTTGCCTAACGGAGTCAGCCCTTAATGGAAAAAAACGAAAGATCTAAGGATGCCTGGGTCCGGGTATCCTTTTCCCAGTTTTTAACTTGATTCTCGATTGCCAACCCTTTTCACAGACGGAGATAGACGAGAGAAGTTTTGTCAAAATACATAGACCGTGGCATTAGTTCTAGCTCTCCTTTCTTGCTTCATATAGCTTACTAGCTCTGGCAGTAAGGCCCTTCGCTCACTAGTTCCAGCGGATTCTTTCAAAGACTTGCAGCTCCTGTGGCAGAGATCGAAGTGAAGGAAGAAAAGCAAAAAGAAAGAGTCCCATCTGTCCCTGAGAGACTGTAACCGAACGAAGTCACTTCCCCGAAAAACTTGGTCTCGTTAGTCATTTCATTTCCTCTATTCCCTTAAGGCCAAAAGTGAATGGATTAAGTCTTTCCGGAGGTAGAACTTACGGGAGGAGGTGCAGAATAGTTATCGAAATCCTAGCCCGGGAACACAAGACCTAGCCACTCTATTTCCAGCTTCGCGAGACAGTGCCATCCCAAGTCAAGCGCTAGAAGAAAGGAAATGAGAGAACCGTCAGCAGCCGCATCAGCAGTTCGCGTTGACGGCGTTAACAGAATCTGATAAGAAGAGCTTAACGCAGCTCGACCCTCGGGCTCGGGAAGTACGGTCAGATTCATAGGACCGAGACTATATAAGCATAAGCTCATATCGGCTAAGCCAACTAATAGGCCAAGAGCGAACCCTCTTTCTTTTCCGGTTTTTCGGTTAAAGGAAAGGCACGGCATAAAGCCCTTCATACTCTAAAACCGTGATAGGTGCCGGCGAAGACGATGTTCATTGATCAGCTATTTTCCGGTTGAAAAGGAAAGCATTCAAGACTGATCCGAGAAAAGCCCTCAGGAAATGAAGTAAACTTTCTACTGATGGAGCGGCATTTGCTTTCTCCTTTCTAACTAGAGCTCTTTGAGACCACTTCGTAACCAGTAGTTATTTGTTCACATTATATGTCTCAGGCGCTTCGGTGCGAGACTGCCCGGGTGGGCTGGTAATAGATCATCTCTTGTTAGTTAGTTAGCAAGGTGGAAGGGAGCAAACGCAGAAAGTTTTAGGTAAGGAACGAGCGTAGACAGAGAGGAGACTGTCAAACAGAAAAAAGATAAAGATTTTTACTTGTTTTTTTATTTTAAATAGACTATAAACTAGAAAGTTTACTATGGAGCGACGTCGGTTCATTCAATCCTTCCGCTTTCAAACCTCACTCCAACTAGTGCATTGCCCATTGTCGATGAATCACTTCGAAACCAACTAAACCTTGTGCACCTGAAGATAAGAACCTTGTCATGGAATTTTGCCCCCTATTTGACCGCTCTAAGGTCCTGCCTACAACTGCCTTTGCAGCTGGTTTGCTACTAGATAGAAACCTCAGCCTAAATGAAAGGCTTACTTTTTATGAGACTAAAAGTTGAATAAGCTTTGCACTTCTCTTTACTTTTTTGCCCTCGTACTGACTGGCTTTGGGCTATTGGACTCGATTGAGTACGAGTACCTTGATCAAATAGAGCGCGTGGCCTTCTATGATCAATTTCGTGATGAGTCCCGTACGAAGGACGTTTCTTCCTACCCTAAGATGAAAGCTGCTTTGCTTCAAGTTAATTTACTGGATTGCCCTCATTGTACCTGAACCTCACACTCGCTTTTCAAGACCTTTCGTTGCTCTCACAAGCTGTAGTTGTAGTTATATAAGAATAAAGAAAGTTTAGGGGGTTCACAACTGACTTGAGTTATAACAACCTGGTTCGCTGCGTAGAACTCGTAAATATGATGAATTAGGCCTTTTGAATGCTTAAAAGCACCTCCTCCTTTCCTTGCCTTGAGGAACTTTATCTAAGGACCTCTCTTTGTGTAGAAGTTGGCCAGTGAGGTAATGTTGTAATTAACGGCTTGGATTTTTTGTTTTGCTTCCTTGTCCTCTTGAAATGAAGCTACTTTGTTGGAAACTTTCCCGGATTAGTTCGGTTCGGGAATGAATCGTGAGCTACGACGATCAAAGACGGAAATATCATACACCCGTACCTTATACCTAGTATAGTACGATTCGAAAAGACTAGAAATTTTCTTTCACGGCTCTCCACTTTCTTTATCTTCATCATTTCTGCCCTTTCTGAATTATCTTATCCTTATATATAGGACCTAACCTTGGGCAATTTCACTACCAACCCCTTTCTCCTGCGGACCTTTACGGAGGTAGGGCGGAGCCCCTGAGATGAGACGAAAGCTTTGATTGTGACTCCTTTCTACTTGTCCAAGTAGAGCTTATTAGGAGGATACTCCCTTGCTCGCCTGAATGAAGATCCAATTAGTCTATATTGGTGGGGCCTGAAGCTTGAGAATGACCTCTCAGTCGTGATAACAGCTGTTTCTGCGCTGAAACAATATCCCATCCCAGAAGACCTTTGGCTGAGATTTTAGATCCCCGAAAAAAAAAAAAGCTTCCTACCTTTGACTCATAACTTCAACCATTAGTTGGGCTGTCTTAAGGCTTCTCAAATTTGCTAAAATCTGTTCTTTCTTCGATCCGAAACTGGACGGAGGACAGCAGCAGGAGAAGAGAGTGCGAGCGGGCAGGGACAGCAAATGAACCGGACGAGCTAGCAACCTGACTTCTGAGTTAAGTAGAAGCAATTAGATCACCAAGGCGTAAACCAACACAATAACGATTGTGAACCAACCAACTAATATACCGAAGCTTTCCCATACGACTCAGTATTACAGCGCTTTATCCTTCTATTACTAAATAAGAAGAAACCACACTAGAGGAATCAAGGAAGCATCGTTTTGTAATCTTGACCAGAAGCTTTATCGATCGAAGGCACTACAAGTCAACTAGCTTCAAATCGCCCCGGACGTTCAGTGATCGAGATTCTCAATCGCTCTTTTGAGTGGGGAGGAATAGTGCGAGAAGGGAGCGAGACCCAGCCAACACTACTGTGTAGTACTTCCCTTCCCCCATATTAAGTTGAATAAATGAATGCAGCCGAAACCGAAGAGGAATTTTATTTTATTCTCATCTCAGATGCGGCATTACCGAAAGGGGGGCGAAAGCGGTAATTTCTTAAGAGAAGCAAGCTCGTAGCGGCGAAAGATTAGCTCTTCCTTTCTTCATCCTAGCATTATGAGAAGGAAGAAAGACTTGAACTATGCTTAACACATGCAAGTCGGGCGGAGAGTAGTAGCAGTATTGCTCTTAGCGGCGAACGGGTGAGTAATACTTCTCTAATCTGCCATTTAGTGGGGATAAACGCATATTGTGATTAATCTGAAATGTTGATCATGAAAGGGTCTTTGGACTCGCTAATTGATGAGGATAAGTCGTATTAGCTAGTTGGTGAGGTTTTTATTCCAAGGCTGTGATGCGTAGTTAGCCTGAGAGGGTGAATGGCCACAAGGGAACTGAGACACGGTCCCTACTCCCGATGGGACAGTGAGGAATCTTCGGCAATGGGGAAACCCTGACCGAGTTAAAAAGGAAGGAGGAAGGTCTAGGCAGATAGGCAGGGATAGGAATCGTTTGGCTTGTTTCGTTTCGGGTCAATCCCTTGGTTTCGGGGTCTTGTCAACATGGGCACCACGCACCCTTTGCGCTTATTGATAGAGATAGAGGCGATACATACGGCTTTTTGGCCTATGCTTACGAAGTAAGAAATACACGAATCCACACTAACGTACATCCTGCTAACTACACACTACTATAAGAAAGAACTTGTTGGCAGGGACATGAAATCACATTTAGGAATGATCTTTTCCACATGGCACGAAGGCAGCTATGCATCGATTGCCGCCGAAGAGCCTACTACCTAATAGCGCCCCATGGCCTCTGTTGAAAAGTCAGGACTTGTTGTCTCTGTTGCCTTTCTTTCGGCTTATGGTTTTATACCCTTTATAAAAAGCTAATTCAAAGGGAATCCGCATCGGTATTAGTGTCCCATAAGATAAGGTTCAATTCCCCTCTCAACAAAGAAATGAAAGCATACCTCTTTGCTTCTTGTCCTCTGACTTTTTTAGCCTACCTTGTGGAGGTCTCTCGGGTGTCTACGGCAGATCCGATCAGTCTCGTGATGAAAAGAAGTCTTTTCCGATCTTCCACTAAGAAAGGTATCGTCACGACAACTTCAATTTGTCCGGTAAACTATTCGGGGCTCCCCATGGTTTAGTAAAAGGGAGGGGATATTTTCTCTTCATCCGGGGTGAATTTCATTCATTATGAACTCAAAAGTGTAAGGCTGATTAGTGAGGTCTTAAAAACGTAATACAATGATCGGCCATTCCATTTTTGCTTTCAGCAAGTAGGCGACGCGAATCTATGCTTTCTATGTTTCAATCGGATACCAATAGCTTGGATGCGTTTGAACTCGAGATGACTTGCAGAAAAAATGATTTCTAGGTTTGTCTTGTGTCTCCGAAGGAAATGGTCCATTTTTTGATGGGCGAACGACGGGGATTGAACCCGCGCGTGGTGGATTCACAATCCACTGCCTTGATCCACTTGGCTACATCCGCCCCTACCCCCACACAGGTTTTAGTCTCCATCTACGATCAAGATCCTTTCTGAACTCCCCTATGATTGCTATAAAAGATAAGCTTTTTCCTAGTTGTTGCAGGTCTTGTTTCGGAATTCTTAGGGGCTTTAAGAAGTAGAAGCTTCCTGGCAAAGCTTCAAACAAAGAAAAGAGGTTGGGCTGTTCACTTCATTGATTTGACTTCACTTTACTTAAGATTAAAGATAGGGGCCGGGCGGGCAGTGAAGGCTCATTTAGTAGACAGCGAGCGAGCAGCAAGCACCTACTCCTATTAAAATTCAAAGCAGCAAGCGGAACTTGAAGAAGCCCTTTTCTACAAACCTTTCTATAATCTAATATTAAGAGAAGCTCGAAGAGCTTTCTTCGCATACTTGAGCGCATCCCCTTTCTATTAGTAAGATTGTCAAAGGGCTTTTATGATATGACTAAACTAATCAAATAGGGGCAGGGGGCGCTAACGAGCAAGAAAACGGATGCGCTAACGTGTCTTTAAAACTAATCTAAATAGAATAGAAATAGAAGGCCCTTCTTGCTTTAGTTTTCAATAAGTTCGCTAACGCGCCCTTTCTTCAGCTGGCTTCGCCCTATCTATTCATCTCTTTTTTTTTCAAATGGATATTTAGGGATCTCTCTTGTTCATAGATCTTGAAACCAGATCAATATCTTTTTATCAATAGATCTATCTATCGATAGATAGATATAGATCTCTATATGGATCTATCTCCATATCCAAATATGGAAGAACCAACACAACAAGGGCGTAACCAACGGAAGGTTCTCCCCCTTTAGTCGTAATACTCGGCTCGTCGCTACTTTGATTCAAAAGGTAATCGACGCTTCCCGCCTCCTTCGGTGATAAGTTCCCTTCCCTTTTATAAAATGACTGATTGGTCTGCTCAGCAAACGTACAAAGTGGTCTGCAGTTCAGACTTGGGCAAAGACGACTTACTTTTTGGAAGCGGAACACGAACCGATTTACGCTATTCCGGGTTCTTATTGAGCGTAGCGAAATCAAGGTTTATGATTAAGTCAGCGAAGTTTCTATGGTGTTCTACCTTTGCGTAGTCTCGGTACAGAGTGTAAGGCTCCGCACCTGAGCCTCGTTACACTCAGCTGAAGTGTAAGGTATAAGTGAAGAGAATAGAAGAGATTCAGTCCGTCACTTAGCCTAGTCTATATCCACAGCTGACGCAACTCCGTACCGACGCCTCACTACTACAACATTAATTAACTTAACGGCTAAGCGATTTCATAAGCTGAGCTTTCCTTAACCAGCTGACCTTACTTCGTAACCTCAACGTATTTTTTTTACTGTAGCATAGGCTTTCGCCACTTCAAACGGGCGCTTCGCCCCTCTTTTTTTTAGAAGGATGGTTTTCTTGGAATGGAAATGGCTATGAATCCGCAATCTATCAATAAAGAAAAAATAAAGAGGTTTTACTTTTCCACTCCCATTCCTGCTGGATGCACACAAATGGTCCCCCGCCTTTCCTTCCTTGGTCGGGATAGAACCAGCCCTTACTCAGCACGCTTAGCAGCCGAAAGATCTGCTCCAACGGGGGAGTCAGAGAAGGCATGTCAAGGAGGGGAGGTACAATGGGAAGTTTCCGGGGCATCCCTTGTCGCGTAGAAAGACAGAGATATTCCGATCCGACCTCAGTCAGAGGGCCTTTGATCAATTAAATTAGAGAGGCTCTCCTTAAACTAAACAAAGAGTTCTCATTTGCAGATCGTGGTTACGAAGAAGCGGCTTTCTCTCGCCCTATCTCTTCAATCCCGCTCTGATTGAAAGAATAACATATCCATAAAAAAGGTAGAACTACCGTGAGCCGAGGAGTAAAGAATTCTACTTTGCCAGCCCTTGACCTTCCACATCTAGACAGGCCAATGACGGATTCGAACCTTTGACTGCTAGATCCAAAGCGGGTCGTTCTAAGCCTGGTGCTTTCTTTTCTTCGAAGCCAGTCGGGCTTAAGGGGAATGATCTTATCTTTGCCGTTAAGCCGGCGGCTAGGCTGGTTGTTTAATACGCGACATAGGATAAAGAAAGAGGAGTTTTTGAGCTAAAGGGAGGCCGGTTATCTTATTCGCAATCGAAAAGAAGTAGGGATCAAAAGAGAATGAAATGGGCTAAAACCCATTCCAGGAATCAGAACTTTAACAAGAAACCAAACCCGAATCCCCATTCCCTACATATAATAGACTAGCAGCGGACGGACATTACGAGAGGGAAGAATGGGAATATTAGATTAGGATCTAAGCCCCCATTCTTTCAAATCAAATAAAGGCTAAGCGGGCGGAATCGAAGCTGGGGGTTCCAATGAGCCTGATCAAGAGGAGGCTAGAAATGTTGGGATACCTTACGAGTACATGGGCAAGAAGCAAGTTTGTTTGCAAGCAGATTATTACAATCCAGTCTAGGAGAAGTCGGGATCGGCTTTCTCAATTCAACTAGCGGAGTGACCCAAAACAAAGGAAGAGGGAATTTAGAGAGGGCCCATGAGAAATCGTCTGTTGCCGAGATCCTGTGAGGATGGAGCGGGAGGAGTATTATGTTGACGAGAGAAAAGGTGCCTTCTCAGGGCGGGGAGACAAGCTATTTGACGGACAAAAAAAAGAGTGATAAGCAAGCAGAGCCAAAATAGGGTTCTACCAGAGCGGAGCGAGGTGTATTCGAGTAAGAGAGTAAGTGCTAGATCCGCGAAAGGCAGGTAAGAGATTCATTTAGCAAAAACAGGGCAAAGCAAACAAAACAGAGATAAGTTTTTCCTTGAAACACGAGGCTTAGTACTTTTTTTGAGGCAAGTCCAGCTGCTGAGAAAGAAGTAGCACAAGAGCATAGATAAATATAAAAACTCAGCTTCCAGAGTCAATCCTAGTCCGTATTTACCAGCGATAGAATGGGAGAGTTTATTACTTTGTTGTGTATTCCGGAATGGACACATTGAAAACCATTCGACCTCATCGGGCACTCAACAGCTTCCTAAAGCGCACTCGCTCATTAGTCGTAAGACTAAAGCACTCCTCTATCCATCTATCAAGAGGGCCCTGGAGAGTAAGCCACCCTACTCCACTTACTCCCATTACCTCAGTTCCATTCTTGGATACCTACATACCAACCTGGGGTTTGGAGATAGGCCTTACGCTGCTAGGCCAGCTGTAGCTATATCTGATCCGTACTTCCTTGTCCGAGTGGAGCTCTTTTTTTTTGGGGGTGGACTACACGAGTCTTATGAAAGAGAGACGAGGACTATATAATAGCAAAGGGTTTCTGCACCTAGATTCATACCACAGGGGAGAAAAGGAAAGTATGTCGATTGAAGAAGGCTATATATGGATTGAAGCAGTCCATTGACTAAGAAAGAGGCATGCCTAAAAAAGTTTAGCAGTGCTGTACAAGAGTTTGGTTTTCAGAGAAGTCATGCAAATCATTCTCTATTTGTCAGGAATAAAAAGGAGGGGACTACAGTTCTAGTGGTGTATGTTGATGACATTGTCCTTACGGGGGATGATGTCGAGGCTATAAAATAGTGGAAGGCACATTGTTGTAAGGCGTTTGAGATAAAAGATCTGGGAACTCTAAAGTACTTCCTAGGAATAGAAGTTGCCCACTCAAAAAGGGGATCTATCTTTCCCAGAGGAAGTATGCTGTTGATCTTTTGAAGGAGACTTGTTTTTGGGGATTCATAGTACTATTATCAATTAGAATAAGGTTGGCTTTGGTTGGACTAAAAAAATGAAGTATCCAGGCTCTGTTTATAAAAAAACCAATTGGGAATATATCTACGATTACTACGCGTATGAAAAATGATTCCTCTTTGTTATTTGTCAAGCGAGGGAATCTCAAACTAAATACTTGGTGAAAGATCTGAAATTACTTGAAAAAAGTCATAAAAAAGAAATGGTGATCAGAAGATTTGTCCTATATGTAAAAATCATTATCGGGCGGATTTTTACTCGGAGTAGAGCAGAAACCTAAAAAGATGAAAGAGACCCATTCACGAACAAGAAAATACCATCGTGGTTTGGATCTTGATGAAATACTACATCAATGAGAAGTTAATTCGATGAATTTAGTTTTTTTCTATTATTTTTCTAAGAACAAAAAAAGTGCAAAACGCGTCTTTATTGAAAAATCGAAGAAAAAGGCCTTTGGTTAGAAAAAACCTGCTATCAAAAAGAATAGGCAAAAATAAACAGGACTGGAATCTATACATTGATTCTTTTTTTTCGCAATCTTCTTTGAACCGTATGCATAAAAAGGTGCACGTACGGTTCTTAAGGGATACAATTTTACCCTAATCAACCGACTTTATCGAGAAAGATTACTCTTTTTAGGCCAAGACGTTAATAGCGAGATCTCGAATCAACTTATTGGTCTTATGGTATATCTCAGTATCGAGGATGATACTAAAGATCTGTATTTTTTTTTAAACTCTCCTGGCGGATGGGTAATTTACGACTTCTATTTAGCAATTTGTTAAGAGTAGGTTTTGTTTTGGCTTGCCTCTTTCTTCGTATTAGTATAAAATAGGTGCTTAACGTCCTTTCTTTACCCTTTCTCTAATAATAAAATAAGGTAGGTAAGCTTCCAAAGCTCCTTTCTTCAGCTGGTGCGCAGGAGTGCACTTGCGTTTTCCCCTTACTAGTAAAGGGCGTTTAATGAATAGAGATCTCCCGCCAGCAGTATTCTCTTCCTATCACTTCACTTCGTTCGAGAAATCTGATCTCACTTGGCCGGGCGAATGGATGGGCGGTCCGGGAACCACAACGGGAGAGGGCTCGTAGCCCCCCCTCTGCCCGTTCGTCTGACTTCATCCACATGGATAAATAGATCTCTCTTGCTCTCTAGGCTTGAAGGTGGCAATCTAGCTTCCATTGAAACAAAATGAAGGAACTCCCGGAGTTAAGGTTCAGACTTAAAGCTAAGGCAGTGAGTGACCCGAGGGAATAAAGGGTATAATAGAAAGGCATTCAGGTTAGCAGGCGCAAGGGCACCCCACCTTGCCTTGGGGCAAAGGAAGACTAAAGAGCGCTTATAGACTCTAATGAAATATATAAATATATATATATAGTATATAAAACGCTCTGTGATATCCCAACGGGAAGTGAAGAGGGAAGCTTCTAGGCAAGAAATAGAGATGATGATATCAGACAGCAGTGAACCAGATTAGTATATGGGTCAGTGAACCAAGGGTGGGAAAGATGCCAATTCCTCTCAACAAGCATCAAAAGACGATTACCAGTGGTCTCAGCTAACTCACTACTTTCGGTAGTTGACAAGGCCAATATATCAACCATAGTCATAGTCCAATTTTCAAAAGAAATTCAACCGATCTCATTCTTCTCTTTTCATCTCCAAGAACTCCTACTCGAGTAGTAACAGCGGGTAGGAGAACAGTAAGAGCTGATTTAACTAGCACTGGTTATGTCCTTCTTTCAAAGAGCGTCTGATTGAACACTTAGAAAATCTTTCACAAGGCTAGCAGGAAATTCAATAGCAACTGGCATCCTTTCCTTCGTGCTAACAGCCAACTATTTGTCCAATCCAAACCTCTAAGGCGCAAAGAAGCCCTTCTCTTACGAACATTGGAGCATCACTTACTCGAATCTCGAAAGACAAAGATAGATAAAGGTGATGATAGAAAGGCTAGCTAACAATCGGATGTTAACCCCTGCAGTCACTTCAGGCCTTTACCTTTAATAGTACCCTTCCTTTCTTCTCAATGATATTCTTAGTTAGTCTTTATCCCTCTCTCAAGTGAGTGAAGTGAGCCATTCCATTGTCCCTGGGTCACGAAGAGTATAAGAATAAGCAAGGAATTTCCTTACTTATGTGATTCTTGAGCAGGTCGGATAAATCATTACAGCGGATCATCGTCGATATCAACGTCCCTTAAAAGGTATTCCAACAAGGCCCTTACTGATCAGTCAGTAGTGCTTTTTTCTGGCGTGATTTTAATCTGATCTTTCCTGGTATGAAAGAGAACTATTGTGGGCCTTAGCCTTGTATATGCTTAAACCCATGACTCGGGGGATAGAACCCGCTCCTCAAGAAAGAGTTCACTAACTCCGCTAGCAGACGCTTTTCAACAGCAGCCTAATTCTCATCTCCGTTCTATTCTATCAAAGGCATGAAGTGAAGGAGCTGAAAGCCACTCCCCCTATGGGGTCGATTTCCTCTTCCTTCCAGATGAATAAGACCATAAGTATAAGTGGGGAGGGCCCTACCTCTTCTCCCTACCCTCCGGTTCATCTTTAGACCGGTCCGTCGATTAAACTACCTGAACCACTTACATAAAGACCCTTCATAACAAACCCATCGAAACACATCTCCAACTGAGACCGAATTCTGCTGTTCTTCCAGTTTTTTACTTATTTGAGCAAGAGGTCTGCTGCTCCGCGGCCAGAGGTCGGTCGACTTTGGCTTCCGGTCCCTCCTAGCTTGCTGCCCCAAGCTTTCCTCCCAGCCGCAAGTGCCTAAAATCGATCATTGTGCTCAACTAAGACCTAGTACCCGTAGCGGGTAGAAAACTTCGCTCTCTCTCTACTAAGCATCGAGTCTAGCTTAACCGCGAGAAACTCCTCCGGAGTTTGGTCCAATTCCCGCTGGAGGCTTTGCGTATAGCTCGCTTGTATGATCCCCCCGAAATTATCATATTTTAGATGAACCAAGAAATGATTCAACGCGGTTAATTTGGAGATGGTAAGGGGGTTTTCTATTTCACCGGGGATATGCACGACCCCGGAACAGTAGAAAGGGGAGGCTAGTGCGTCCCACGTATCTTTTTCCTGAATAGGAATACCTTTAAGAATTTCGCGCCTCGTGGTACCCAAACCTGAACTACCAGCCCCATCGGTCCCGACCATAAAATTGTGCATTGAGGATGTTTCTTGGATACCCAAGATCGACCCAAAGACTAACCCAAACACAAGGAGCAGAATTCCATCACAGACTAAGCCCCTACTCAACATCAACAGGAATCGACTCCCAAGAGAGCGCAAAATTTTATAAAGTAGGGTCTGAAACCAGTCCAATGGACCGATTTTCAGAGAAAGAAGATAGAAAAAGAAAACGATAGTAGCTAGAAAGAGGAAACGTACGGATAAAACTTGTAATACTTTCCGATTAGCACGTCTGATTAGATCTTTACATAGGAAAGGAAGACCGAGTGGGATCAAAGAAACTAGCAGACTGATAACTAAAGAAATAAAAATAGGTGAAAATTCGGACATCACCACAGCACACTTCGTTCATTCGCTCTGCTCGCGGAGCGGCATACCGAAAAAAGAAAGAGGAAAAAGCCCTTATTCGGATTCGAACCGATTAAGCCTATTTCTAAAGGGAGAATCTTATGAATCACGGACGGCATTCTATATTTATTTGAATTTATGAAATGCGGCTTCACAAGTGAGGAAAGGATCTTAGCCATCGGTGACCGGCTCAATGAGCACCTTTGGGCAGTGGTTTCTCGATCAACTATCTGACTTGAATGAAGACAGTAAACCATCATTTCTTCTTCTCTTATGATATTTCTAGTCTTAGAGTTGGAGTCTTAAAGCACGCCAGCCTCAGTAGTTCCATTCGTATCCGTTCATAGGCGAGCGAGTAAGAGTGTCTTGTCTTCTTTCCTTCTTGTTTCCTTGTTGAATACCGATACCGATCGATATCTGTCTATAGAGTTGCTTGCTTTCCTCTCCGTTCCGTGTCGAGGAAGCGTGTATTCGAGTCGAGTTAGCTAGTTATAGAGTCGAGAGCGAGAGTTGATAGCGATAATGTCTTTTCTTTCTAGCTAGCTCTCGATTAGGGTATGACCCAGGAGCGGTAGACGAGGCTTTCTCTGTTCACGACTCCGGTGATATTGAATTTATCTTTGGCTTTAGCTGGGCACCTTGGCAGGTGATAGTTACGTCGGAAAGAAAAAGAGCTCTGTAAAACTGAGTCTTGCTAAGACCTTCTTTGGCAACTTCTCGCCATGCCATATCAAAAAAAAGACATGAACGAAGGAGAGAGAGAGCGATGCTACTCATGATGATCTCAGCTGCTTTGAGAACTTTCTCGTGGATTGGGTTTTGTGAGCAAGGAAGGTGAAATAGAGAAATCTCATTCAATATAGTAAGGCGAATCGCCCGGTTCCATTAGTACCAAGAATAATAATTTTACGATAAAAAATCTCCAGAAAAATAAATTGAAATCAAAGAGGTGGCTTCTAAAATAACTACGTTATAGTAGTGTAAGCCTAGTAGCCTCCTTAAGAAAGAAAGAATAGATCAATATGCCATGCTTCAGTTAATAGGTCGCGTAGCCAAGCTAGTACAAGTAACGGTTGAAAAACGTTACGAATATCAACCAATATCAGATAAGAGGGGTTCTAGAAGTAAGGTAATGCTTAAAGGCTCTGAAAAAAGACCTGGTATGCTTAGAGTGGAAAAAGGGCAACCCGGCGTTGTACTAAAGTATAACCGGAGCATAAAAGCGGGTTCAAACCAAGGGTTAGAGGCACCTGGTCCACCAACAACCCCAAGAAGGAGGGCATCTCACCTTGATCTCAGTGAATGCTAGCCACAAAAGCAGTTAATGGAATCAGCCAATCGTGGCACAAGTCCCAACGAGAAGAGGAAACCCCATCGAAGAGATAGAACTACCTTGGCCTATTCCCAACCCTATCTTGGCTATGGATCTTAAGGGGCGTAGCGGATTTCCTTACTAAACTAATTCAACGGCCGATCCGACATGGAAGATAGAATAAAATGGGTCTCCCTTTGGTTGAGCTGCTACGCTCCTCATTGACTGGAAATGATTGAGATTGTATCGCTTACTAGAGATCCTGATAAGCTCAGAATGCAACCCCTAGTGCCCCCTCTCTTTCAATATCGGTGGATCCTAGGGATCTTCCAACTAGAATTCTCAAGGACTTGAGGCTGCCTCTATTAAAGTAGTTGCTAAATTGATATAGCGATCCCTTGAATCCAATGCATCCATGGAACCAGTCGCAGATTCTGGAGCCAAAGAAGAGTATGGAGATGTCCTTGATCTAGCCTTGAAAGGAGGTCACATTGGATCAAGTCAACCAATTACGATAGTAAACCCTTTCATTTGTTGAAGCCCCTCTTCCAATTGCAAAACTCACGCTGGTCTTAAGCCAGCGTTGAGTGTCTCCGGATGACTGTATCTTTCTTTACATTCTCGTAAGCACAACCACACTATTCCCATTCCTCAAGCTCGTCAGCATACCTGCTTAATTAAATAGTGAAAAATTATTTGTTGAGCATCTTTGTAAAGAGAAAGCGCTTGATCAACTTCTGGTAGAGGGGCCCCACAGACAGCGACAAAGAGGCCTTCAAACGCACAACAATTTCAAATCAAATAATGTCTATATCCTCCTGATGCCACCAGTAGAAAGAGAAAGAACCTCATCGGGCATTTGCCCGGTATCCGCACTTGGTCTCGTCTTAGTCTTTATTAAATACACCGCTTGGCCACTCTTCACCTTCACTCACGAAAGCCAACAACATTGACATAACATAACCCATTCCTCTAAGCATGAAATGAAAGGGCTTCACCTGCCTATATAAATCAGCTTCGGGAAGTAATTCCATTCATTCCAGGACGGACTGGAAAGCCAGCAAGCAAAGAAGCGAAAGAAAAGAGTAGCACGTTTGGGATCTAGTTCCTGCCTTGCCTTCTAGCTCTCCAAGTGGAGTTGCCAATACCATGAAAGACTTTTTCCATGTATTCCAACCAATCTGCCTTTATTCAAATTGTCAAGCCCCGGTACCCGACTCGAGCAGCAACCAGACTTTTCTGAATCTTATCCCTCCCCTTCTGGCAGGAGAGTCATTAGGGTGAAAAACCTCATGGGAAGAAGAAATAGTGGAGTCTGACATGGAAAAGGACGAGTGAAGTGGTGCACTTGTATTAGTCAAAGAAGAAGTGGTGGCTATAGATGTAATAGAAGCAGGAGGAAGATCACTACAAGTAGGTGAGGAGCCAGGTGGTGTGCGGTATGGAAAAGAAATTTGAGACGTGAACTGTGGAGGAGAATTCATCAGGACTATGGGTGACATTTTTGTCTCATTTGATGAGGAAGAATTGGAAGTCAAAGAAAATACACTAGAATAAGGTAAGGACTCATCATTCAAAAATGACATGTCGACTGGTATAGACCCGTTCACGACTGTAAATCAAGACAAGGAGATAACCTTTGTAATTTTGCCCATCCCCAATAAACACACAAAGACGGGAGCGAAGGTGGATGGAATTCAGAGGAGTGGATAAAATGGTATTCAGGAAGAAAGAAGAATTATTTAGAATAATAATACATGAGAGTTAGTGGAAAAACCTGCTCACAAGGATGCCATTGGGGTTAAATGGGTTTCAAAATCAAATGAAACCCTGATGGTTCTATCCAAAAATACAAAGCTAGATTGGTGGTGAAGGGGTACACACAGCAGTATTGAGTCGATGATAATGAGACCTTTGCACCAGTTTCAAGACAAGAAAGAGTTAGAGCTATCTTAGCATTGGCTGCTCAAAAAGGATGGAAGGTGTATCAACTTGATGTCAAATCAAATCTGCCTTCAACAATGGTCATCTTCAAGAAGATAAAGCAACCCCCTGGATTCATTGTGAAAAGACAAGAAAAGAAAGTCCTCAAGCTGAAAAAGGCTCTTTATGGCCGCTCCAACAGCTTGGTACAGCAAGGTTGATTCTTATTTGATAAGTCAAGGTTTCAGGCGGAGCTGCAGTGAGCCAACATTGTATATGAAATGCCAATCCACATCTGAGATTCTCATTCTCGAACTCTATGTGGATGATCTTATTGTCACAGGCATAAAAACCTCTATTTCATCTTTCAAGATATGATGAGCAGCTTTCAGATTTTTGGTTGATGAATTACTTCCTAGGGATGGTAGCAGTGCTACCTCTGGCATTTTAATCTCTCAAGATAAATATGCCAATAATCTGCTGAAGAAGTTCAACATGCAGAATTGCAAGGCTGGTCGTAGATCATGCTAACGCATTGGCCACACTAGCTTCCATGATTAGTAGAAGGTATTAATATCCGGCCAATAGAGATCGAAGTGAAAGAGGATCCTGCATACTGTTTGGCAATCAAAGAAGGCCAACCTGTAGACAAAGAAGATCAAAAAAGAGGAGATCTCCCGTATGATCCTGCCTTCGATAACGGAAAGTGGAACTGGTTCGGACTTTCATCTATATTACTATAACTCGCCCTAACCTATCATATGTTATGGGGATTGGTTGTCAGTTCTCTGGATGACAAGCACTCATGATGAAGTTGATCCCCCTCTCAACATTGGGGAACCCGGAAAAAGAGTCTGAGACTCCATTCCGTTTGAACATGCTGACGTCTCTGCTGGCCAAGATCCAGAATCCTTCACTCAACACAGTCTTATTTTCTTTTCTTTCGTTGAACGTAATCCTTTGGCTTGTAGGCTTTGACAAGGAGTTTGTTCGGTGAGATTTATTGGTATTGCCAATCCACTTCTTTTCGAACGGTGAAGAAGGATAATCGAATAAGTCAAGGTCTTTCCCTTCCTCTGCTCTGGTAGCTCTTTCAGCTAGCAAGCTATGTTGGTTTGGGCATTTCCATCGCGAAGGATTCAAAATGAGTCCCATTCGATTGAGATTCATTCAAGGGTGTGGTTTGACTGGTGAACTACCTAAAAGTCTATCTATTATCAGTTTCACTCGTTCTATTTGAAGTTGGTTATCCCCTTTGGTGCTTTCCTGGAACATTTCATTGACCTAAGGCACGATCCTCTTTCTTCTTAGAAAGGCTTGCTGACAGTGATTTTGCCGAATCAAGGCTCAGGGGCAAGAAGGATAGGTTCTTTCGCTTCCAGCTGGCGGATCAATGCCAGAGCTTCCCCTCTCGGTTTTCCTAACAAAGGTTTCAGTGGGTACCGCGCTTGCTACTAGACTAAGAAAGTGGAGCAATAGACGTTCCACTTGTCCTCTTCCTTGCCCTTTTCGGAGGATAGATTCTATGTTGAATGTTGACCCAAAGAGTCGTTGGCCAAACAGGAAGTAAACTACCTACACATGCTTAGGGGGATTAGATGGGTTTGAATTGCCCAAGGAATCGATTGAAGACTGAGCGAGTAGAAAAGCAGTTGCAAGCAAGTAGTAGTCCCAAACTAAGACTAACATAGTCACTGCTATTAACTCAGCCCCTTAAATTCCTTAATTGTACTATTCAACCAAGTTCCCGAGGCTTATCCGAAGGAGAAAACAGTTCCTCATCCCTCGATATAAAGAAGTTTAGAAGGCAAGAATTAGTTGCATTCGGGCCTCTAAAGCAAGATGAAAGTGTCCTGCTGGATAAGAAGACCAGTCAAGGGAATCCACCTTTCAACTGCCAAGCATGGGAACTTACTTATGAATCTCACCTTTTTGAATAAAGGTGAGAACTCGCTTTCAAATCCTTGCGATTCTTTCTGTGCGCCGGGGATAAAAAAACCTATAGGCGAGGTCTCAAACCTAAACCTATTTACCCAGAAATAAAATAGTAAACTGGGACTGGTTTTGCCTTCCCTATGCTAGCTTTCGTGCTCACCTTTCCATGCAAAGTGAAATTATTAATAAATAGAAATTCTATCTGAAAGAAAGGGAATCCGCCTTAAGCTTAAGTTAATTAATGCTTCTTCCAAGCAATCGAATTAGCTAAAGCCACGAGCGAGCAGCAGGTTCGCGATTTCCAAGTTCTCCTTATTAGAGTCAATAAAACAGTTCTGGCTCCTTCTTCCTAGAGAGGTCCGCGCGCCCTAGTCGAGACTATTCCACTTTTTCATCCAGCATTGGCTGGAACACCTTGCGTAACTTAACCACTCTTTCGTCATTACCAATTTCTATTCTTTTAGTTCTCGATTCACCTGGGTACTATACTGGTTCACTCGTTTCAACATTTGAGGAGTATATAACCTTACAATTCGTGTTTTTTTCTCATCAAGATGGACCAAACAACCTCCGCTACTAGGCAGGGGCTAAGTAACTCAACGATTGACCCTTCTAATTCTGCGATCAAAGGGAAATTCGTGATAGTAATTAGGACAGGCCTTGCTTGTGCTGCACGAAAGGTGTTGACTTTCGAGGCTGATCTACTTATTGTTTTGTTCCAGGAGGCTCAACGGGAACTGGTAGGTAAGAGATAGAGGATAAGTCTGGTATTCGCCGCCGGTAGACATTCATTATTTGAATTCGAGTAGATTAAGTGATGGATTAATGGATTAACGAGTTTGCTGACCTAAATAGGAGGATTCGAGAGACTTTGGATATGAGCAAGCGCGTAGATCAGTCTCATTCATCCAAGTCATTAAAATGACTATTATCGAGCCGAGCATTCCGGCGAATCGAAGCGAGAAAGAAGGAACAGAGAAAGCTGACCAATCCACTAAATATGAGATTTAAAGTCTTCGTAAATGAGACTCGAGCCATTTCACGAAAAGTGGCACCTAATAATGATAATGAAGAAAGAATGCTTTCAAATAATAAAGTATAAAAGAGGATGGATCTTGGTAAAAAGAAAGAAATTCTGCTCGATTAGGAAGCCTTTTCAGCATTCTAAGATTAGTACACCCACGTAACAAAGAGGCAACATCTCTCGAAGGACTGAATCACTAGAAAGATCTCTGCTTTCATTTAAACCAAGTAGGCCCTAAACCAAAGCTTTGATCGCTTCGACTTATTGTTAGTCCTCTTACCATACACAACTTCGAATAGTTACTTCCCCCCTTCCTTAACATAGGCCGATTCACATCCTTTTTATAGGTTTCCTCTTAAGTTTTACTACGCCCCTCAGCAAGTCTTCCAGTAAACTGGACGACTTGAGTCTGGCCGTCCTGAGTGATAAGCACTGCGAAACCTAAGTTCAGTGCCTAATTTATTCTGTAGCACCCTCTATTAGAGGGCAGACTGGTGTCTTGATCGCTTGCCGTTAGTCCGTCTAGCGCCTTTCGTCATAAAGCGTGCTTTCTCACCACCTAATGATGATCAAATCACGATCCTAGGGTAGCCCCGGTTCTTATTTCATATGCAGAAACTATATGAAATCAAGACCTCGCAACTTCTTTAGTTCCAGAGGATGCAGAGCAAATTCGAATTTATTTCCCTAGTTCTCTCGGATTGGGATCAGTTTTCTCTTCCTTCGTTCCTAACTCTAGTTCAGCTATTCGATCAAATGCCTCAAAGGGCTGCTTGTCCTTTTGGCTGTTCATAGCTCGAAGGCTCATGGATGGTTGTTGGGATCCCAGGGTTTAAAGTACTGATAAGGTTTTGTCGTAGATAAATGGAAGTAGATCATCGAAGCAGATTGGGTGAAGGAAGTCTCTCAGGTTGAATCCACAGAGAATTTATTTCCTCACCTCAGTAGGACTACCTTTCAGTAGATTCGCCGGCAGTAGGACTCTCTTCGAGTGTGGGAGTATAACAGTAGCAGCAGTTATGGCCCCATACCCATGAGCATTGGCGTGAGCAGCTAAGCTAAGGTCGGAAAGGAAGAATGGGTGGGCTTACAGGCTACCTATTTCCTCAGCCGATAAGAGATTCTGTCTTCAGCACAGAGCGAGGCTTGGAGTATCTATCTAAGGGCCACAACTCCACCCGTGACAAAAAGAGAAGAAGCATGGTGGTACTGGAGTCAAGGACTGACTCATGATGATCCGCTCCTCAATCCAAAAGAGGGGCCAAAGAAAGAGACGTTCTCAATGACTTCTGCTTGAGGAGTTGCAACTCTAACTGGTGGAGTCTACACAAAGACTTTCAACCATGAATCTCAACAACTTCACCGGGGTCCTAGATCCACGAAAAGAGAAGGGCAAAAGCAACTGCCTCTTTCCCTAGCTCTCCTACCTGAGATCTCCACTACTTGAAAGGACGGGCAATCGATCGATCGTCCGCATCCGCTACTTATACTTAGCAGCTGCCCTCAGCAACCAGCCCGGTTCACAATGTTCCACTGATTAGGCGAGGACAGGATTCGAACCTGCATTCTTCAGGTCATGAGCCTGATGAGTTAACCAATTCCTCTACCTCGCTTTGTTCGAACTTTTCACTTTAATTCTCTTAAGATATTTCGAGTTGGGAGACTCTTCAAAGTCCTTCTTTTCCTATCCAACGGGTTTAGCCGGAGAAGCTAACCACATCTTGGGATACCTAACAACAGGTTTACATTGGAGTTTGCCGGATTGACCGATTGGATATATACATATCATGCGATATCCCTATCTCATGGTGGACATAGGAGGTTTTAAACTCGCGTTTTTATTTACTTGCATCGATGTTCCTGAAGAGATGGAACAACAACAATGGTCTAAATAGCAGAGTCAAGGCAAAAAGATTGGACTTTTCGTAGTCCCAAGGGTTCCGGAATCTCTTTTCTTTAGTCGATGGAACTTTCTGCGACTTGCATGTGTTAAGCATTTCACTATACTTTTTTCACCTGTTTCTGAGGGATAGTTTTCTGAGTTTGAACTGGTCGGCAGAGAACAGGAAAGAGCTACAAGAAGCGGGGGGTGGCTGCCCGATACGCCAACCGGTAAGTCGTGAGAAAAAGCAGCTATCGGCCTATATTCGCTAAACCGGCCTACAGTCATGTCACTCCAAAGAAGAGTTAGGAGTTCTTCCCGGCCCGCTATTCCTGACCAAAGGAAGGAATAGAGTCAAGGGTCTACCGCTTCTCCTAGCTACTGAAATAGCACCGGTTTCTTAGCAGCCTAACCTCCTTGTTATAGCCACTTCCCCGCTATCAAAGTCGTTTGACTTCTATTCTTCAGCTTCCGGGAACACGAAGCCAATCTAAGCTAAGAGTTGACAAATGATTAATACGTCTTTGCTTCGCTCTCTAGACTTACCGTCCGTCACGGGACCGCCTATGGCCTGGTCCACACGGGAGGCTACCCAAGAAAGGATAGCTTTAGACTCACTGGTGTTGGATCCTGGGGTCAGAAAGGTACTCTAGCTCCAACTTCCTAATCACTGAGCAATCAACTAGATCGGATACATGTCCTTATATATGCTAAAAGATAACGCCAGGTCTACCCACCTTTATGAATTCTAACCTCAATCAGCGGCTGAATTTATTAGTATTAGTAGAACCCGGTCTTTCTAAAAAGAACGGGAGATGGGAAAGATTTGGGGTGCGGCAGGAATAAATGGAATTCGAAGTACTTTCTAAGAGCTAAAGTTCCTCTTAGTGGGTCACCTTGCCTTAAGCCGAAAGCGCCTAGAGCAAGATACTAGTTGTCTATGTTATGTCAGTTTCGTCACAAAGAAGGGCACAAAGCGGAATTTTGTTTTATCGGTTTCACTTGCTAGCAGCGTGGAGAGCTTATTCCAATAAGGAGGAAGGAAGCCTGACAGCGGGGCACAGGATAAAGGAGGAGAATAGAAGGCTTGGCATACACACTTTCATTTTGAGACTACATTCCCTTCGCAACAACCAAAAAAAGGGAAAACGATTCGAGCCAGTTGGTTGGAGGTACTACAAAAGAACTCAATCCGGCACCCTTAGCTCTTTATCGGTCATCCTTCGCTTCCTCGTTTGTAGGCTGGTTAGGAAGTGTAGAACCTTTGCGTTCCCTTACAACGAGCATGCCTGTTGTAGGCAGATCTTCCGCCCTTGGGAAAACATCCATCGTTCCAGAGGTTAGGAGCTGTTATCCCTCATAAAGAGGTCATTCCAAGCGTATCAAAGAACAGGTCCTTCGACCTTTGCTTCCAAACCTTAGCAGCACTTCTTTAAGGTGCAAACAACAGGAGGCAAAAAGAATGCGTTATGTTATTTCGCTACTTTCAAAGCCAAATAAGGGAATCAGTCACGAGGGGGTCCAATCTCGCGATTCTTATATATCCAATCGAGAGGTCCTTGGAGACAAGACAGGATCCGGAGTTTTCCTCTCCCATGGCTGATTGGTTCCTTCTCTTCGGCTGAGCTGATCTGCTAATTCTGGCTGGTTAGGAGAGACTACTCTTCCCTCGCTTCGGAGGCCCATGCAGAGCCCATGCCTTTCTCGTGCGTATCTCTTCTCTCTTGTTAGGAGGCTACCGAGCTCTATGTGGTGGACGGCCTTGTCGATCTTGCTCCTTGAATGAAGCCCTCCTCACCTTATCAATAAATAGGTATGTTTGGAACGGGGAAAGTGAACTACTCCTTACCGTATTATCACCTTGCTTCTTATTCCCAGTTCTCCACAATGATAAACATAATTGGTAAGGGGGGCCGCGTGGTGTAATCAGTGAGGGTATTCCTCTACACCGTTTTTTTAAAGTTCTTAGTTGCAAGAGTTGGCGCCCTGAAGCTGGTGAAAATTGGGCCGTAGATCATGACCATAGCTATCCTCGCAGCACCGAACTCTAAGCGAGTGGTTCAGCAGTTTCTCATAAGGCAGCTTTCTCTTTTCATCCATTGCCATTGAGAGTTCGATTACAGCCAGTTGTAGTTTAAGTTCCTTATCGAGACCCGTACCCTTTAGCTTACCTTCGTACGGTTATAGACCTAGAAGTAAAGGCGGGAGCACCCCTTCCATTTCGAGAGCTAGAAGCAGGGTTTACCCAAGAAAGGTCTAGCATCAGTCGTTTCAGCAAGTGTTGGAATTATGGAGGATTGATCGTATATGTAGATAGCTGGACGAGATTGAGATTGTAGTGAAAAATCTCTTGTCTGTTGGAGGTTATTATTCTCTTTCTAGGTGGTAGTTTTTAGGTGATTGTCTTGCGCCCTTCTCTCTCTGTTCACGTCTGAGTTCTATACCTCATGCTCCAGGAAAAGAGTTGTCTGCCAATGAATGTGGATCGGAAGTGTGGTCTTTATACTTTACTTTATCAAAACAAGATGAAAAGAGTAACCGCACTTTCGGTTTTTCTTTCTTCTAACAATAATGCTTTCAGCATCTATTTCCGGTATGCTAGTCCCCATTCATTAGTATTTACAAATAGAACACAATACCAATAACGATTCTCTCCTGCTTAGGAACTATCAGACGCATTGGTGAAAATGCCTACAATACAAGATTGAACTACCAGCATCGTATGAGGACACTTTCAATCTTTCTGATCTTTCTCCTTATTATGGTGAAGAAAGCACTCACAGAAGGTAGCGCATCCACAGTAGAGAGAGATACCCTTCAACAACGACTCGAGGGCTAGTCTTCAAAAACTTGACGGGGAAAACTAAAAAGAAAGGAAGTAGTTTTGGCTGTTCTTATTCCAAGTTGGGTAAATAACTTTCGAAATGTCATAAAAGACATGGGCTTTCTTGCTTCAGCATGTGAGGGAAATGACCCGGGTACCGAAGTTAGCGGGCAGAGAGGGCGGCGTGTGGTGCTTCCCGCAATGGAGCTAGCACCCTTAGATTCCTCTCTATACCCAAGAAGATTGGAAACACTCTGTGGAACTGAAAGTGGCGTACTGGAGTGAGCGAGCATCTTATCTGCCCAAGATGCTTGCCCAAAGGGTAGAGGAGAACGCTGCTGAAAAACGTTAATATCCGTCTTACCTACATACCCATCGTCACCACGCACCCTTGACCGACCGGCAATCTCTATAGCTACAGACTTTTCTCGCTAATCAAGCAAGAAGTGCATTCCCCTACTCGGGAATTCAGCCTGAGGGCTTTCCGTTCCTCTCCTTACAGTCGAGCTCAATTAACATAGAGCCTTGCTTCACTTCAGTAAATTAATTAACACCGTATTTGATTCCATCTTCTTTTTCTGTGCTCGTGACTATCTGTAGTATTGGACTAACTGGGCACAACCCATTTGAAAAGGAATGTCAAAGCATTGCGGATTCTTCCTTCGACGTCTTATTGCCCTTGATCTTAAAAGAGGTGCAGTGCAAGCCTTACTTACCTATACCTTTTCTATCTTCCGCTATCACGGATATTCGCCAGCTTTGTGCCTCTGGTGGCCCTTGACTGATCCGTCTCGTATCGTTTAGATAGTCAGTCCGTGGAAATCTTTTGTTAACCTTTTTATTGCGGCCTTTACCCTCGAGCAGGATCCCTCTGCTCTGGTCTACCCTGTAGGAGGTATGCTAAGAAAGCCATGCTCTAATGACCTCTATGTAGCATATCCGACTTATTTTCCTGCTTTCGTTGGAAAGGCACTCACTTGAAGGACAAGGTCTTTGAATTAAGAAGAAGGTTCAACATCCACTGGCCAAGAATGCCTCAGTGATTTATTTTCCTTTTGAATTAGCAGTTGCTGATTCTATCGAGTGTGAAGGCCTTTGTTCCAAACCTCGATTCAGCTGAGGGGAATACTTAACCTTTTCATTCACTAAGGCAGGAAGAGTATCTCAGAGTTCCAGCAGAAAATGTAAATCCAGCAAGTGAGTAAGCCTTAGATGATGACTTCAGGAAAGTAAGCAAAATAGGTACTTTTTGAGTTCCTTACCTTGCCACTTTAGACCTATCTAATTGGCATTGAAGCCGGAATCTTGAGAGCAGGCTCTTTTTAAGAGAGTTTAGAAAAGCCAAACCCTTGCAGCCCAGTGTATCAATCAGTAGTGCCAGGCTAATTCTAAGTGCCCATAGTGGTAGTAGAGTAGCATACGAGATAGTTGAACTAGCAGTATAATTCTTTGTCCCAATAGGCCAAGTCTTTCTATAACTAGAAAAAAGGCTCCCTAGCAAAAGTAAGTATAAGTCTTTCTCTCTTGTAGTTGCTTTCCCTGTGAATGAGCTCTCCTCTCCGGGTGTACCATTTATCAAGCAAGCGAGCAGGAAATGGATAGCTAGCAGGCAAGTAAAAGCCAGTGATCAAGCTACTTTCCTTTGCTGTCGATCCAGCCTATCAAATAGGTCCATAAGCGGGAATGATTTACAGTCAAGTGGCCCCCCCATGTCTTGGATATTAGCTGATAGGTTTTCAGACCTGCTTGCTTAGATGTACTTTCTTTCCCCCGAGTTTTGTATCTAGTTAGTTTAGTAGTTTGACTTATTTCTCAATTCTCAGATTCCTTTCAGTTGGAATAGAAGTTGTAGTTCAAACTTTTTGAAGTCGCAGTAAAAGTATAAGTCTCCATAGATAGAGATAATATGCTGCTTTCTTTCCATGACCCCTTTTCAGTAGTTAAGTCAAAAGGGATATCCCAACTCGAGCTCGAGCAAAAGCGAGAGGCTAATTGAATCGCACCAGGTGTGGCAGGAAGAGTAGCAGTCTCTGACCCTGGAGTTTTAGATCCGGTCAGGTGGAAGTCCTCAAGTAGCCCTTATCTGTAGGATCTGTTTTTGCAGTAGTACTTCTTATTTTAGTAGCTGTCCCAGGTGCTTACGAGCCAGTTGAAACTGTAGTTGCTGTGGATGGGAGGCCAGACGCACCTGTTCTCGTATTGGCCTTTGCATAAACAGTAGTAGCCTATCCAATTAGAGCATCCATAATTGGTCGAGTTGCCGTTGATTGATTTAATCTCAATAAAAGGTAGAGTCGAAATATCTCTCATAAGAGAAGAAAGCTCTTAGCCTAGCCTAGGGCAGATGAAAGGTATGCGGCTATCCGACGTCGAATCATCTAGTTGCTTTTACTTTTTACTTGTTTTGCTTTGTCGGGATTCCCTTAGTGTTCTGTGTACTAAGATTAAGGTAGAAGATCTCCAATTTTATTTTTGCATCCCTTTTTACCTAGCTTGGCTCGCATTCGACTGGACTGAGAATTGTGTTTATAAAGAAAGGACTTGCTTGCTACTATCATCGTATTAAAAGACAAAGTGGGTTGCATTGGTAGCTATGCTTAGCGGTGACTTTTTTTCAACTTATCCCAAAGAGTTCTGGCGGAAAACGCCAGCCACAGAACGCCAAAGAAGTCTTGGCGTAAAACAAGACTTCAGTCCCACTCACAAAAAGTGGGCAGAGCAATGATCGTAAATGTCAAAATAAAATGCACAAATTTATCGCATGGTTAAGGAGTAGGCCGACGAACAGGCAAATAGAGCCTGTCAATATAGCCCGTTTAAATTATGTAGAGGGATTCCAAAGTCTGAAACCGGATCCAGGCGATAGCCATGAGCTCTTGCTTAACAAGGCTTCTTGCTTGCTACAAAATGATTTCAACTTGTATAAGATAAGCATTCCCTCATCACACAGCTGTTTGGACGTAGCTCGCCATCTGGAGAGCTTAAATGCTCAAACTCCTGCGGTCCTGGATGCTGACCCCGCGCTCAATCTTCTTTTGGAATTACAAAATCCAAACAGTGAGCTCT